ATTGATGTAATTCGCAGAAGCAAATGGCAACGAGTTAATAAAAAAATACGAAAAAGTATGGAACGTACTTTTTTATTTACATTTTAATTCTAGGATGAAATTAAACAAAAGGATTCGCAAATAAAAGTGCTAATGCCACGACCAACCCATAAATTGTTAAAGCTTCCATAAAAGCTAGACTAAGCAATAAAGTACCTCGTATTTTACCTTCTGCTTCCGGTTGTCTTGCAATACCTTCTACAGCTTGGCCTGCAGCAGTACCTTGACCAACTCCAGGTCCAATAGAAGCAAGCCCTACGGCCAATCCAGCAGCAATAACGGAAGCGGCAGAAATCAGTGGATTCATGATAAGTTCCTCATACAAAAAAAAATAGTTAATGATACAAGCAACCAATAAATTTATACTTAATTTGATCACTAAAATCTATCGAGTCGAATAAAAACTTCGAATTAAAATAAGAAATAATATAGATAGGGAGAACCTCTATAAAACTAGTATATATCTAATATCACATATACATTTGTTTCTTTCATAACGTAAACCCCCGTATTTTATATTGAATCGGATTCGAGAGCCATTCTTCGAGGGGTCTGGCTGGACTTATAGACATTACATATATCCACCATGACCCATCTTTTTTTTCACAATTTCGTCGTCTATCTTTCCTCCTACAACTCTAGTCGTATATACATACATATTTGTATCTATTATGTTCCCCAACCATCGATTATCTTGAACCATCCATTTCCTAAATTGGGATAAGCTTAAAAAAACTATTTCGAAAGGTAATCAATGATGACCCTCCATGGATTCCCCTATATAAGCCGCGGCTAAAGTTGCAAAAATAAGAGCTTGAATACCACTTGTAAATAATCCAAGAAACATAACAGGTATAGGAACTACTGAAGGTACTAAAGAAACAAGAACAACAACTACTAATTCATCGGCCAATATATTCCCGAAAAGTCGAAAACTAAGAGATAAGGGTTTTGTGAAATCTTCTAGGATGTTAATTGGTAACAGTATGGGGGTTGGTTGAATGTATTTCCCGAAATAACCCAATCCTTTTTTGGTAAGACCCGCATAAAAATATGCCACTGACGTGGGTAAAGCTAAAGCAACAGTAGTGTTTATATCATTCGTGGGGGCGGCTAACTCCCCATGAGGTAACTGTATGACTTTCCAAGGTAAAAGGGCACCTGACCAGTTAGAAACAAAAATAAATAGGAACATAGTTCCAATAAAGGGAACCCAAGGACCATATTCTTCTCCAATCTGAGTTTTGCTCAAGTCTCGAATAAATTCAAGGACATATTCGAAAAAATTCTGACCATCGGTCGGAACGGTTTGTGGATTCCGAACAGCTATGATGACCGAACCTAATAAGATAGCAATTACGACCCAAGAAGTGATAAGTACTTGGGCATGAATTTGGAAACCTCCTATTTGCCAATATAAATGTTGGCCTACTTCTACACCTGATATATCATATAATCCTTTGAGCGTTTTAATGGAACATGGTATAACATTCATATTGTCCTCGGACAGAAATCGAACTTTAAAAAAGGAATTATTTTGATTCAACCATCTCTTTCTCAACTCATCTACTTAAATCATTAATCATATATTTAGGATATCAAGAAATCACATAAATAATATAAATATCCCTATTTTCTCTTTTTTTATCCAAGACAAGAATAGTAACCGATTCAATAAATCTATGAAATTCCCAACTAATCTTATTATTCTTAATCATAACATAATCATAATCAACAACTTCTTATATAGCTAGAACGACCCTTACAAATTGCAGATACTAATTTGTTAAGAATAAATCGGATTGAAGCTATAGCGTCATCGTTGGCTGGAATCGAAATATCTGCAAAATCTGGGTCACAATTTGTATCGATTAAACAAATCGTCGGAATCCCCAAAATGACACATTCTCGAAGAGCCGTATATTCTTCTTGCTGATCGACGATGATTACAATATCGGGCAACCCCGTCATATATTTAATCCCACCCAGATATGTTTGCAAAGTGGATAATTTTCTCTTCAACATGGAAGCATCTCTTTTGGGAAGACCGTTGAGTTTCCCCATCTTTTGTTCTGCTCTTAAGTCCCTAAACTTATGTAGTCTCGTTTCTGTAGTAGACCAATTTGTTGACATACCCCCAAGCCATTTTTTATTAACATAATGACATCGAGCCCTTATTGCAGCTGATGCTACTGAATCCGCTGCTTTATTTTTGGTACCGACGATCAAGAAATTTTTTCCCCCACTTGCTGCATCAAAAACTAAATCACAGGCTTCTGATAAAAAACGAGCAGTTCTAGTAAGATTTGTAATATGAATACCCTTGCGCTTTGCGGAGATGTAAGGGGCCATTCTAGGATTCCATTTCTTAGCACCATGACCAAAATGAACTCCTGCTCCCATCATCTCTTCCAAATTTATGTTCCAATATCTTCTTGTCATTTTTCCCACACTTTCTCTTTTTTTTGAACAAAATTGTTCCGACGGAACCTTCTACCGGAATTGACCGTTGATACATAGCCACAACATTCATTTTTTTTTTTATTATTGATTAGCAAATCAATAACTAGAAAGTAAAAGGAATGAATATCCCATTAGTAATTATGAAATCGCGTAAATGGTTTTTCTGGTGTCTCATGGAAATTGTTTGGGACGCAAGAACAAAAAAATTATCTATGGTGTAACAAAATATCTCTCATTTCCAACTCGAATAGATTTTTCTTTTTTATTTCCAAATGAATGTTCTTGTCTTGCCTTGAACGATACACTAATTTTTTGAATCCGGTACCGACAGGGATAATTTCCCCCAGAACAACATTTTCTTTTAGGCCCTTCAACCAATCAATACGACCTCGTAGAGCAGCTTTTGCTAAAACTCTAGCAGTTTCTTGAAAACTTGCTTCGGATATGAAACTTTGAGTATTCAGGGATGCCTTCGTTATTCCCAATAAGATTGCCCGATAACATATCGCTTGGTCTAAAGCACGTCCTGCTCGTTCCGCTCGCAACAATACGATTAATTCTCCAGGTAAAAAAACATTAGACATTCCGTCTTCTGAAACCAACACTTTTGATGTTACTTGACGTACAATAATCTCTATATGTCTATTATGGATCTGTACCCCCTGGGATCGATAAACTTTTTGGATCTTATTAACCAAAGAGATACGACTTTGGGCTATGGTTAGCTCAGCTCCAATCAAGAATCCCCAGGGAATTCCAAGAATTCTTGGTATATGTTCGTTCCAACTTTCAACTCTCCTTTCAAGGTTCATCGATATTGAACCAATCGAACGCACTTCTAAGATTTGTTCCACTTTTGGAAGACCCTGTGTTATGTCACCAGATCGGGATTTTTCATATATAAATGTAACTAATGTATTTCCTTCATAAAGGGTTTCTCCATAATGTCCATGAACAGTTGCTCCTGGAGTGGCCAAATAGGGCTTCGCTGCTCTTATAACTAAAGAGTCAACATGAACAATTAAAATTTGACCAGATTTTTTTATGTGTGGTCCATATTTAAATAGACATACATTTTCACAAAGAAATTGTCCAAGACTCATTATTGTGGATGTCTCTTCCCAATAATTGGGTTGGAGAAAGCACCAATTTAAATGGAATGGATTCAAAATGATGTTACTGCATGAATCGGGATTATAATTAGAAATCCTTTTATTTTCATCTATTAAAGCATAATGAAATACTTGAAGTACTTGGAAAGTCTGTTTCAAATTGTCAAGTATCAAATATTTATTGAACAAGATCTGATTATGAGTTATTAAATGGAAAGATGAATAAAAATTCACTATTTTAGGTACAATAGTACCTAAGGGACCCAACAAATCCCTAATTGGGGTTATGGGGTCCGACTCTTTTGTCACATTGTTATATTTCGAACCGTTGAATAGACTAATTCGAGAACAATTGAATGATGACAAAATTATCAAAGACTGACATTCCTTATTTTGATTCAACAACGTACCGAGAGTTCCTTGATGTTGGGTAAATGATTGAATCTTCGCCTTGGAAAAAAAAGGATTGATATCGGTACGATCTAATCGATTATCGTGAATTAATCCCGAACCCGCCGTATCATACCTTTTTCCGGTATACGAAGTAATAGACTTGACTAACTCAATTCTTATGAAATCGCGAATCAGATCATTTGCCCTTACCTCAACAAAGGAAGCATGAACCTCTTCTATAGAACCTTTTTTTTCTTGGTCCCAATTCAATACTAAACAAGTCCGAACTAATTGAATATTTGTGTGATAAATTCCCCGAATGGACTTTCCATTTCCATAAAGGATATAATTGACAACTCTAAGTTGGACATTATCTTTTTCCTGCAATAGATCCCGAGGGAAAAGTTTTTCTAAATTGATCCCATCAGCCATTTCATATGTGACTACGGGCCGAACCGAAACAAAATATTTTTTTTTTGTAGGTGTGATCCGTTGAACATAGATCCCATTTTTTGATTTTTTTGATTCTTTAGAATTTTTTTTTTCCGTTTCCGGTGGTATCAAAATGCCGCTATGCCTGGATATCTTATCTGTATCTCCAGGAAAATAAATACCTCCAGAAAAAATTTTCAGTTCAATACTTTTTTTTTTTCTCTCCACTCGGACTAATCCACCTACTCGGCTTCTTGTATTTAAAGCGAGTCGTGTATCTACTCCAATGATACTATTGTTCCGTACCATTATAGACGAGGATCCGGGTAAGATATGCACTTCCTCTGGAATAAAAAAAAACCGATCTACTTTATGGTATTTCGGACTAAATTCTTTGGCTCCTCTATACTCAATCAAATCTTCTTTTTTTACGATGGAATCCACCTCTATGGTCCCATATTTAGTAATTCCCGAACTGTTTCTTTTGTATCGTGGATCATCAAAATAAGCAAGAATACTATCTCTGCGTAAAATACCATTTATGGGCATTTCAATCGAAATACCAAAACAAGATATTAGCTCTTTCTCTTGTTCTTGATCAGATCGTACTGGGATGCGAAATTGATTTCTTCGCCTTTTCGACAAGAAATTAGAATTCTCTTGGAGAATTGAAGGATATATGTTCCAATGACCATTAGATATGATTCGATCAAGTCTTAAATAGTCAAGAATTTCCCTATCTTTTTTACCAGAAGTATCCAGCAATTTTTGTTTTACTCGATCATTAGTGATTGATAGGTCAGAGATATATCTTTCTTCCACAGAAAAAACATGAACATTCGTTTGATCTTGATCCTTGTGGAGCGAAAAAGACACTATACTGGATCTGCATGGACCCCCCCCTAATATCCATAAATGGCTTGTTTTTGGTAATAGATGAACATTACCATATGTATATTCAGGTGCATGGTAGACATCGGTACTCCAGTGCATTTCTCCCTCTAATTCAGAATAAATATGTTTTCGAACCCTCTCTTTAAAATGAAAAGTGGACGTTACGGCACGAATCTCAGCAATCACTTGTTCTGATTTTACATATTGATCGTTTTGAACTAAAAGCAAACTTTTTGATGGAATATTCACATTATGTATAATATCCCGACTCTCAATGGTTACATACAAGTCTATAGAACATAGAAAAGCAGGATGCCCATGACGGGTACGTGTGGGATGAACCAAATCCTCATTGAACTTTATTTTTCCATTAGAAGGAGCTCGTACATGTTCGGCAGTACCACCCGTGAATACTCCACCAGTATGAAAAGTTCTTAATGTTAGTTGAGTTCCCGGCTCCCCAATTGATTGACCCGCAATAATACCTACGGCTTCCCCCAATTCGACTAGGTCGCCACGAGTAGGACTCCGGCCATAACATAATTGACAGATCCAAGATGTATTCCTGCAAGTAAAGGGGGTTCTAATATATATTGGTTGTGCTCGAAAGGTTATGAATCGATTGGCAAGTCCAATCCCAATATCTTGATTTCGAGTGGCAATGCATCGTGTACCCATATATATATCGTCCGCTAATACACGACCCATTAGCGTTTGGACAAAAATTTTTTCCGTCATCCCATTTCGAGGACTGGCGAAAATACCTCGGATAGTACCACAATCTGTTCTACGTACAATAATGTGTTGCACTACTTCAACAAGTCTACGCGTGAGGTATCCTGCATCTGATGTTCGTACAGCAGTATCCACAACCCCTTTTCGGGCTCCGTAGCAAGAAATTATATATTCTGTCAAAGAAAGTCCTTCGCGTAAATTGCTTTGAATGGGTAAATCAATCATTTGTCCTTGGGGATCCGACATTAATCCTCTCATGCCTACTAATTGATGTACTTGAGATACGTTTCCTCTAGCTCCCGAAAAAGACATTAGATGAACTGGATTAGAAGGATCAGTCATCCGAAAATTAGGATTCATTTCTTGTCTCAAATATTCACTTGTAGCATACCATATTTCAATGGATTGACGTAATTTTTCTACCGCGTGTACATTCCCATAATGATGGTGTTTCTCCAAAATAAAACTTTGTTGTTCAGCATCTTGGACTAACCATCCCTTAGAAGGTATTGTTAAAAGATCATCAATTCCTAATGAAATAGATGTAGCAGTGGCTTGTTGGAAACCCAAAGTCTTCACTTGATCCAGGATATGCGATGTATATGCCATTCCGAAATGATCTATTAATCTGCTAATAAGTCGTTTCATAGCAATTCCATCTATCACTTTATTGTGAAAGGCCAGATCAGCCCGTTCTGCCATAAGTACCTCCATATTTCGCCGAGTAGTATTCGACAATGGACCTGAGTCAGTGATTCGAAAACTTCCTTTCCTTAATCTTGATTCACATAGAAATTCCTAAATTATGATAATACCAATGAAATTAGATAGGCCCGATTTCCCATAATCGACTAATCTAATTTCTTAGTTTAGATAGCGTATGAGTAGGCCCGACAAAACCCTTGTATGGCTTCTTCTATTTCTCGATAAAAAGAAACATGACCAACAGTGGTTCGAATGTATATACAACGGATTTCTTTTTTTACACTTTCTACTATTAGAAAGTGCCCATAAATCTCATGATAAGTACCCAAAGATTCATATTGAACTTCGATGGGAACTTCTCTTGAGCCAATGACACGTTGATCTAGCCGCCACCTGAGCCACAAAGGACTATCTAAATTGATTCGTTTCTGCCGATAAGCTCCAAGTGCATCATAGGAACTACAAAAATATGGTTCTTTCTCTTTCGTATACCTATAGTTATTATTGTCAATTGTTTTATTTTGATAGTTTCTGCAATTATATAGATTATATCTATTTGCACAAATACCTAGACGATTCCCCATCGTTAATACATAGAGTCCGATAAGCATGTCTTGAGTTGGTACAGAAATGGGATCTCCAATAGCTGGAGATAGGAGATTCATATGAGAAAACATAAGTAAACGAGCCTCCGCTTGGGCTTCCAAAGATAAAGGTACATGAACAG